TTATATATATATTCCATTTATATATATATATTCCATAAGAATACAAATTTTTCTTTTTTTCTTATAATTGTTTCCGATTCACCAATTCTGATCTCTTTCGAGAAGAACAAAACAATAAGAAAAAAAAAGATGAAAAAGATCAAATACAAAAATACACAATATTGGAATTATGACTTTTTGTTTTATCAAATATTTGAAAGAAAAGTTGCAATTGGTTGGTCAAATATAAAAGAATTCATCAAGTTTATTGTTTAGTTATTAATTAACTTAAAAATATAGAAAAGAAAGAGATTTTTTATTACTATTCTGAATAGTAAATATGAATATTTGCAATATTGTATATATGAATATTCAAATTAAATTACTTTAATTTTGTATATTCTTTTTGTATATATTCCTTTAGAAAACAAGAAATCTAAAATACGTATATGATTATTACATTATGCAAATATCAGAATGAAGATAGAAAATAGAAATCTATTTGTCTATTAAAATAGAATCGTTTTATAATATTTTTCTTTTATTATTTGTTTCTATTTGTATGTGAGGGAATTTTGAAATTTATGGATTTATGGAATTAAGTATTAAGTATAGATAATGAATAAGAAAGAGTAATTTATTTTGAACAATATATGTCTTTCACATACAACGATAAAAAGGAGTCACCTACCTTTTGAATGGCAGTTCCAAAAAAACGTACTTCTATGTCAAAAAAGCATATTCGTAGAAATCTTTGGAAAAAAAAAGGATCTTTAGAGGCAGTAAAAGCTTTTTCTTTAGCTAAATCTGTTTCCACCGGACAGTCAAAAAGTTTTTTTGTGCGACAAAAAAAAGTCTTGGAAAAATCTTAATTGACATGTTTCAAAGAACTTCCAAATTTCCATTTTTGAATTGTAAGACAAATGATTCAATTTTACTAAATTGTATTTGTATTTCACTTCTCATATTATTTAGAGCTAGATAATATGAAAAATAAGAATCTTTCTGTCTACTTAATTCAAAGTACTCAGTATTGTGTATTTTCTTCTTTTTTCTCATTTTTTTAGATTTTTTATAGTCTTTATATATTTCTATTATATTCTATTTTAGTTATTTTCTTCTTTTTATTGTTTATGTTATATTTTCATTCTATTTATTTCAATTTCTATTGATTAATATTGAATTCGTGAGATGGTTTTTTCTTTCCTATGAATTGTGCTTTTCAAAATAGAAAAGCACAATTACGATAGACAAGGAAGAATCTGAATATTTCATTCTACTTTAGACTAAGGTGTTGGATCTCAAAATCGTTAGAAAAGAATTATGAATTTTATACCCCGACTGAGAACGAAACTATTGAGTTCTGACTCTTCTGGATAAACAAGAGCTAGGTTTCTAGTTTCTAGTACGGAAAAGTTGATTATTCAAACTGAACTTACGAAGATACTAATTAAGTATTATTGAGATTTTCTTTATATTTAACTTAACATTTCCAGATGAATGGAAATGCATCTTTCTTCATTGTTTCCTAAACTCTATTGAATATCGACAATTCAACATGAATTTCCTATTATATATATATTATTATTTAAGGTAAGCCGCCATGGTGAAATTGGTAGACACGCTGCTCTTAGGAAGCAGTGCTAGAGCATCTCGGTTCGAGTCCGAGTGGCGGCATAAAGAATTCTTCATATTAATAATATAGACACAATAGATCTAATAGAATCTAAAAGAGAATATTTAATATATTCTCTTTTAGATTCTATTTAATCCCCCCCGATTTCAATTATTTAAAAGGGACTCTTCTTTATGATATTTGCAACCTTAGAACATATATTAACTCATATTTCCTTTTCGATCATCTCAATTGTGATTCTGATTCATTTGATGAACTTATTAGTCTACGAAATCGAAGGATTACATAATTCGTCAGAAAAAGGGATGATAGCTACTTTTTTCTCTATAACAGGGTTTTTAGTTATTCGTTGGATTTCTTCGGGACATTTTCCCTTAAGTAATTTATACGAATCATTAATCTTCCTTTCATGGAGTTTATCCATTATTCATATGATTCCGTATCTTGGGAATCATAAAAATGATTTAAGCGCAATAACTGCACCAAGTGCCATTTTTACCCAAGGTTTCGCCACGTCAGGTCTTTCAACTGAAATCCATCAACCCGCAATATTAGTACCTGCTCTACAATCTCAGTGGTTAATGATGCATGTCAGTATGATGCTATTGAGCTATGCAGCTCTTTTATGCGGATCGTTATTATCAGTTGCTCTTATAGTGATTACATTTCAAAAAAGAATCGATTCTTTTTTGAAAAACAAGAATTTTTTCAGTTTAAAAAAGTCGTTTTTCTTTGGTGATATGGAATATTTGAACCAAAAAGGAAGTGTATTAAAAAAGACTTCTTTCTTCTCATTTCAAAATTTTTACAAATATCAATTAATTCAGCGTTTGGATTATTGGAGTTATCGTGTCATTAGTTTAGGGTTTACCTTTTTAACCATAGGCATTCTTTCTGGAGCAGTATGGGCTAATGAAGCATGGGGTTCTTATTGGAATTGGGACCCTAAGGAAACTTGGGCATTTATTACTTGGACCATATTTGCAATTTATTTACATACTAGAACAAATCCAAAATTGCAAGATCAAGGGACAAATTCGGCATTTGTAGCTTCTATAGGATTTCTCCTAATTTGGATATGCTATTTTGGGATCAATCTATTAGGAATCGGGTTCCATAGTTATGGTTCATTCCAATGAATATCTAATTGAATAAAAAATAAAAGAAAATACATGAAGAATACATAAAAAAATCGTCTGATACACAATGCAATGAAAATTTGTGCGAGTTTTTGAGAACCGTTTAAATAGAGGAATTATTCAAATGGTTCTCAAAAACTTTAGATGTATCTCATTACAATTCTAATTCACCCTTCCTTTTTTTTTCATTGTACAACGAAGAATCGTGAAAATATGAAAGTCAAAGAATTCTAAGACTTTCTTTCCAATTAATGAAATTTCTTTCATTTAGTATTGAATCTAAAAAAAGAATTAGTATCTATAGAAATAATTAGATAATAGAACTTGTACCTTGTCAACCGATAACGGGAGAACGAAATCAGGATAAAAACCAATTCCTATTACAGGTAGAAAGATACAGATCAAAACAAATAGTTCTCGTGGTCCAGAATCAAAAATATTTGAGTTTGGAATATTGAATAGTTTTTATCCATAGAAAATCTGACGTAACATAGATAATAAAGAAATAGGAGTTAATATAATTCCAATTGCCATTACAAAAGTAATTAACATTTTTGGCATGAAAAGATATTTTGGGATGGTTATTATTCCAAAAAAGACTAAAGATTCTGCAACAAAACCACTCATTCCTGGTAATGCAAGAGAAGCCATCGAGAAACTACTAAACATGGTAAAGATTTTTGGCATTGGGATAGATATCCCCCCATCTCTTCGAGATAAACAAAATGTATTCTATCACAACTTGTTCCTGCTAAGAAAAAAAGTGCAGCACCAATCAATCCATGAGAGAGTCTTTGTAAAATGGCTCCATTAAGTTCCATGCTAGTTATAGAACCAATTCCTATAATTAAGAAACCCATGTGAGATACGGAAGAATAGGCAATACGTTTTTTTTTCAATTGCGTTGACCGAGAGAAGTTGAAGCTGCATAAATGATTTGTATTATTCCTACTATCACCAACCAGGGAGATAATCTAGAATGAGCGTGAGCTAATAATTCCATATTGATCCGAATCAATCCATATGCTCCCATCTTTAAGAATATTCCAGCTAAAAGCATACATGTACTGTAATGTGCTTCCCCGTGGGTATCTGGTAACCATGTATTTAGGGGTATCATCGGCGATTTGACAGCATAAGCAATAAGAAAACCAAAAGAGAGTATTATTTCCAATGCTGCAGGATACGATTGATTAGCTAATTTTTCTAAATCTAATGTTGGTTCATTGGAACCATATAAACCCATACCTAGAACTCCTATTAAGAGAAAAATGGAACCTCCGGCAGTGCACAAAATAAACTTTGTAGCCGAGTACAGGCGTTTTTTTCCTCCCCACATGGATAAAAGTAAGTAAACAGGAATTCATTCTAATTCCCACATGATGAAAAAAAGTAAAAGGTCTCGAGAAGAAAATGATCCTATTTGGCCACTATACATTGCTAACATCAAGAAATAGAAGAATCGCGGATTTTGAGTAACTGGCCAAGCTGCTAAAGTAGTGATAAATCCTGTCAGTAAAATGGGTCCTATGGAAAGTCCATCGGTTCCCAGTCTCCAGTGAAAATCAAAAAGATTGATTCATTTATAATCCTGCTTCAATTGGATTAATGGATCGTCTAATTTGAAATGATAACAAAATACATAGGTCATTAGAAGGAGCTCTAGTATACATATACATATAGTATACCAACTATACATACACCTTATTTCCCCTATGAGGGAAAAAGACAATTGAAGAACCCGCGAATATGGGCAAAACAAGAAGTATTGTTAACCAAGGAAAAAAACTCGTGATAAAGACAAGATAAAATTAGACCAGAAAAGTCCGTACTCGAGAAAAGAAAATAGATTATTCTTCTCCCGAGCACGGGGTTTTGTCGGTAAAGAGGAATCAAATGATTCAAGTGGAGTTTTTTGTCACATATACATATCAATAAGAAAGACCCATGCTGCGAGTTGTTTCATGCCATAAATAAACACGGACACTCAAAAAATCCGTTGGACAAGCGGATTCACATCTTTTACAACCTACACAATCCTCGGTTCTTGGCGCAGAAGCAATTTGCTTAGCTTTACATCCGTCCCAAGGTATCATTTCCAATACATCCGTGGGGCAAGCTCGAACACATTGGGTACATCCTATACATGTATCATAAATCTTTACTGAATGTGACATTGGGTCTATAAATTCCAGTTTTGAACACAAAAGATTTTCGATCTGGTAAAATAAGATAAGAAAATGAAATAAATCATATATTTTCTATTGTAGACACCAGACGAATCAATGATTTATCAAAATTTGAAGAATCAATAGATTTTCTAATCTGTTTATGAGAAAGGGCCAAGATACTTTGATTTCCATTTCAATAATCATGAAATATGAGTTTACGAATTTAATTCATGTGAATTTTCCTATCTTTCTATATGTATATGAATCTATATAGATTCATATACATATAGAAAGATTCTAGTATATAGAAACTAGTATATAGAAATAGAATTAAATTAAGGATAATATGATATATTATATATCAGATGAATACGTTTGTTATTAGGTTAGTTATAGAATAAGTTCGTAATTATAAATCATAAATCTATATGAAAAAAGAGAAGAAAGAAAAATAAAAATATTCTATTATCTTATTATTCTAATTCTATTAGATTCTATTTAGAATATTCTATCTAAAAGTCTTATGTTTTGATTTCTATGTTAAAATAGAAGAATTCTAACTAATTATTCAGCAAATTCGATTGATTGATACGAATTGATTTTCTGTTACGATGGATCGACGAAACAATAGCTAGCCCAATAGCTGCTTCAGCAGCCGCAATAGCTATAACAAAGATTGAGAAAATTTCTCCTTTTAATTGCCGACTATCAAATATATCGGAAAATGTGACAAGATTTCTATTCACCGAATTAAGTATAAGCTCAAGACACATAAGTGCTCTAACCATGCTTCGGCTTGTGATCAGTCCATAGATACCGATAGAAAATAAATAAACACTTAGAAAAAGTACATGCTCTAACATCATTGATAAATCCCTCATCTATCTCGATTGATTTCAATATGAACAAAAATGAAACCGATTAAGTTGACTAGACTAGAAGAATTACATAACAAAAGAAGATATTCACAGTAGATTGAAACAAAATAGATTAAATCCATTTTCATTCTTTAATTAAAAAAAAATTAGATAGATAAAATAAAGTTATTGGGCTAATACTACTTTATTCCAAACCAAATCTTAGTAATTAGAGTAATTGGTAATCGTTCTTGAACTAAGCAAGGGTTTTTTATTTTTTCATTTGATTTGTTGAATCCATAACTTTTTGAATTGTGTAATCTCCAATTATTGACATTGGTAACCGACCTAAAGAAATTTGATTAGAATTTAATTCGTGACGATCATAAGTGGAAAGCTCATATTCTTCAGTCATCGATAAACAGTTTGTTGGACAATACTCGACACAGTTACCGCAAAATATACAGACACCAAAATCAATACTATAATGAAGCAATTGTTTTTTCTTAATATCTTTTTCAAATTTCCAATCAACAATGGGAAGGTCTATTGGACATACGCGAACACATACTTCACAAGCAATACATTTATCAAATTCAAAGTGGATTCCGACCACGAAAACGCTCTGATGTGATTGATTTTTCATAAGGATATTGAATAGTTACAGGTAAACGATTTGTATGGGATAAGGTAATTATGAAACTTTGTCCAATGTACCTTGCAGCTCGTATTGTTTGTTTGCCATAATTCATGAACCCAGTAACCATAGGTAACATATTTTATATATCCATGAATAAGATTTATGTTTCTTTCTCTTGGTTGAGATAAGTTATGAATATATAATATTCATTATTTTTTTCTCTTAATTTCTTATTTTTATTTATAGTTTATGGTGAAACAAGTTGAAAAGAAGTTGTCAATAATAGATTACCTAGAGAAATAGGTAAAATAGATTTCCATCCAAGATTTCATAATTGATCCATTCTCATCCTAGGTAAAGTCCATCTTGTTGTGATAGGAATGAACAGAAACAAATAAGCTTTAGCTAATGTAAGAAAGATACTAATTGCTATTACAAAGACTCTAAACATTTTCTTTATTCCAAAAAGTTCAGTAAGAGATATGTACGGAATAGAAAAATTCCACCCACCTAAGTAAAGAACTGTTACAAATAATGAAGAAACTAATAGATTTAGCTAAGAAGCAAGATAAAAGAACCCGTATTTTATACCTGAATATTCGGTTTGATAACCTGCTACTAATTCCTCCTCTGCTTCTGGTAAATCAAAAGGCAATCTTTCACATTCTGCTAGAGAATACATTAGAAAAACTAGAAACCCTATGGGCTGACGCCACAGATTCCATCCCCCAAAACCATATTTGGACTGTGCCTCAATTATATCAACTGTACTTGAACTGTTAGATAATTATAGTCGATGATAACATAACTGCTCCCATCGCTATTCCAAAACCGTACATGAAACCTAAGTTTCATACGGCTCCTATATGGCCACAAAGAAATGTAAGGTAAGGACTAGTTAAGTATTATTGCTCTACTTGGCTTGGACCTTAGGTAAATACAATCAATGTAAAGATAAATTGGAGATTGGAGAGCCCTCAATTCGACCAATCAAATTATGTCTGCTAGAATAAGAAAAAGCACTTCTGAATTGATCTTATCCCTTATAATGATATTATAATGAAAATAATCAAAAATTCTCTTTGTTCAGCAATAACTTAATCCTTCAATAAAATACTCGTTATATTCATAAATAGAAAGAATTGGGCATTAGTTAATGAATAATGATAAGAATTCCCATATGCATATGTATGAAGAAAGAAATCTTTTCCTTATTATTCCCATTTTATTCTTTTTTATTCTATTATTGTATTGCATTCTATTTGTCTTGTTCCTGTTCTTCTTTCTGAAAAAAAAAAGGGAAAGAAAATAAAGGATTAATTCGTTCTTGATAGTCATTTATTTAATCAGCGAATAGTAGCATACTCTAGATCGGAATCGTGGGGAAGTACTGCTTGATCATTTCTACCAATTTCAAGCCCTTATTATGATTCGTTTTATGCAAAGTTTTATGCAAAAATACCTTTTTTTTGATACCTTACATTATTTCCATTACTCATCCTTTGCGTACTTTGGTGTTCCTAACTGCCCACTTCTTTTTGATAGATCCCCAGTATAGTAATAAATACAGTTGATCTTTTGCATCCGCTTCAAGATATGACGACTAATAAAAGAATCTCAATCTTGGGGTAAACAACTTATGTTTACTTCAATTTTCTTCTTGTACCTAGGGAATGAGATTCTTCTTGTTTTACTTCAAATTGAGGAGCAGTTTTGTTTCACTCATATAACTATCTGGTTTAACTCATCGAACTGAAATTTTTCATAAAAAATATGAAGATATTTATTCAAGACATTCAATTTCTTTATTGAATTTAGAAACTTTATACTTTAATTTATACTTTAATAAAGTAAGTATAAAGTAAGTGAAGATAAAGAAATTAATAAAAAAAAATATTTCTTTTATTCTTTGATATTCATATTTACATATTGAATTCTATGAATTAGATTTCTATTTTAGAGTATTGAAATCTCAATTCATTTTTTATCTATTTTCTAGAAAATAGATAAAAAAGAGTTCATGTTCCACCGAATCACACGTAGAGATATTGCTAACACACATAGAGTTAATGGTATTTCATAACTAATCGATTGAGCTGCAGCTCGTAGACCGCCTGAAAAGGAATACTTATTATTTGATCTATATCCTGACATAAGAAGACCAATGGGGACAATACTTGAAAAGGCAATCCATAAAAAAACACCTATACTGAGATCAGCTAAAACAAGGTGATATCCAAAAGGAATTACTAAATAACTTCGTAGAATTGATATAAACCCTATAGAGGGTCCGACCCTAAATAAACAAATATTACCTCTAGATGGAAGAAGATCCTCCTTCAAAAGTAGTTTGGTCCCATCCGCTAAAGCTTGAAGAATTCCTAACGGGCCGGCATATTCAGGTCCAATACGTTGTTGTATTGCTGCAGATATCTTTCTTTATAACCACACAATGACTAATACCCCCATTGTGATTCCTAAGACAAGGATTAAAATGGGGACAAAAATCCATATCAATCCATAGACTTCTTTTAAGGATTCTAATCTATAAAAATAATTAATAGTTTGTACTTCTGTCGTATCAATTATCATTTCAACGATCAACTTCTCCCATAATGATATCTATACTACCTAGTATCGTCATGATATCAGCCATTTTCATTCTTTTAACTAGCTGGGGAAGAATTTGCAAATTGATGAAACTGGGTGGACGAACTTTCCATCTCCAGGGGAAAACACTACTATCTCCTATTAAATTCCTAATTCTCCTTTTGGGGCCTCTACCCTTACATAAAGTTCTTTTTTTAACAATTCAAAATTAGGTGAAAGTTTTTTAGTAATAAATCTATATTCAAAATTATTCCATTCGGAATCCTTTGTCCTATGAAAACGCCGGTTTTTTAAATTTTCATAAGGTCCTCCAGGAATTCTTTATAGAGCCTGTTGAATGATTTTTATGGATTCTTGCATTTCAACGATTCTTACTAAATAACGAGCTAATGTATCGCCTTCTTTTTGCCATTTGACTTCCCAATCAAATTTATTGTAACACTCATAGCGATCAACTTTACGAAGATCCCATTGGATTCCAGAAGCTCGTAACATTGGTCCTGATAAACCCCAATTTCTTGTCTCCTCCCCACCAATAATGCCCACTCCTTCAACTCGTTCCAAAAAGATGGGATTTCGCGTAATGAGCTTTTGATACTCAACAACTTCTGTGAAAAAATAATCACAGAAATCAAAACATTTATCTATCCAGCCATAAGGCATAAGGTAAATCCGCAGCTACTCCTCCGATGCGGAAATAATTATGCATCATCCGCATACCTGTGGCGGTTTCGAATAGATCATATATTAATTCCCTCTATAGAAAAAGGGAGTCTTGTGCACCAATATCGGCCATAAAAGGGCCAAGCCATAACAAATGGGAGGCTATACGGCTCAGCTCCAGCATAATAACTCTGATATAACTGGCCCTTTTAGGCACTTGAACACTTTCCAATCGTTCTGGTGCATTTACTGTTATTACTTCTGTGAACATAGTAGCTAAATAATCCCAACGTGTTACATAAGGCAAATATTGTATAATCGTTAGGTTCTCCGCTATTTTTTCCATCCCTCTGTGTAAATAGTCCAATATAGGTTCACAGTCAATAACATCTTCACCATCCAGAGTAACGATCAGCCGAAGAACACCATGCATTGATGGGTGGTGAGAACCCATATTGACTATTATGAAATTTTTTCTTGTAGCCGGTACAGTCATATTTTTTCCTTAATTCATTATTTCATGAAATTCTTAAAATGAAGAATCTAAAAAAAAAATAATAACTGAAACTAATAATAATAAGAAAAGAATGAAAAAAATAAAAAATAACAAGGATAATAAGAATAAAATAATAAGAAACTCAAATAAGAAATTCAAATTTAATTAACGAGTTTTTGGTTCCCGAATATCTAACTGATCCATTAATTTCTTATAACGCACTTTCTTTTTCTTTGACAAATAAGTCAATAATCGTTGACGTTTTCCCAGAATTCTTCGTAGACCTCTTTGCGATAAAAAATCTCTTTTGTGCAATTCTAAATGTGAAGTAAGTCTCCGTATCTTACTGGTGAAATGGAATACTTGAAATTCAACAGACCCACTATTTTTTTCTTTTTCTTCTTGTGTAATAACTGAGATGAATGAATTTTTGACCATAAATTAAGATTTCTATCTTTCTTTTCTGTGAATTTTACGGATCAGGAAAAATAATAATATTTCTTATGTCAGTTATTTTCATCTAGTATACATCAAAATTGGATTTCATTCATATACTACTTTTTTTTTCTTTATGTGGTTTATGTTTTTATGTTTTGTATATTTGATCCAAATATACAAAACATATATGTATTCACGAAAGAAAACAATTTCTTTTTACTTAAAAGGATTCCGTTATTCCTAATGAAAATTGATACACTATGAAATTACACTATGAAATCAGCATCATGTAGTAGAATGTTACACAGTGTATATGTTTCGGCTTTCATCTATTAATCTACCAAATATGATGTAGGAAATCCACTATAGATTTTTTTCATTTTTCATTGGAATGAAATTCATTCTGAATTGTGAATACATATGTATTCTTGACATACTGAAACGACTGCCGTTATTGGTATCAAACCAATAGCGATTCATACAAGCTACATCTTCTAATCGAAAATTGGGCCAAAGAAATAATTTTAATTTCATGAAATCTTTTCTATCTGTATTAATATGTTTGTCCTCATTCAAAAATTGTCCACAGTTTCTTATTTTGTTTTCATTGCAAAATCTTGTATTTCTATCCACAACATGAAAATTCCGGGAATTGAAACAAATTCGAATTCGAAATTCTCTACGACGTCTGGGAGATAGAATATTTTCAGGAACAAGTAAATCATAATGATTTTTGTCTCCACTCAAAAATATGTTGCTGTGTCGTGCAATGGATTTTTCAAACCCCTCTTTCTCAATATATCTTTTTTTTGTGTATTTTTTCTTTGTTTGATGCTTTTTCTTATCGACCAATGAAATATCCATAGTTTGATATATAATATATTTTCCTTTCCTTTGTATAGATAGACAAATTGGTTCAATAATAAATATTCCCTTTCTTATCAATTCTGCAAGAACTAGGTCCTTTTGAATCAGCATTTCATCTATATTTATTTCACCTCTTTGAATCGAAGATATAGCAATTTCCTTTGGATTTCTTAGTCTAAGTAGGAGACAATATATCCTGATATTTTTCATTATTTCTTTCTTCAAGGGATCAGCCCATCTTAGTTGAAAAAGTAAATATTTTTTCAAAAAGAAATCTAGTTCCATTTCATTCTTGCTCTTATATTGTTTCTTTTTTAGAACCTTTTTCATTTCTAATCTTGCGTAATCTTCTTCAACAGTTTTTTGATTTTCTTTTTTTATTTTTCGTAGATTCCATACAAGATTTCCTTGGATCTGTTGTTCATTCTCTTCCTGCTTGAAATTTCCTAATTCACGATCTTTTTTTTTATTAGATGATTTCTTTGGATTTACGTTAATGCTTTTACTTTTTTCATTTATAGAAAAATTAAAAAAGAGTGATTTGATTGGGATGATCCAAGGTTTCATTTTATATACATCAAAAAGTAGCACAAATTCTGGGAAGAACCAAGTTTCTAGATTGGATATAGTATCATGATTTGATGCGGTATCATAGAACCTTTCTTTATTCATTCCCATGCAATCAAAAAAGTTTCTTTTTTGATTGCATGGTTTGATCTCTTGATGAATTGTAGGAAAAAAAAGATCTTTTTTTTCCATTTTTTGGAAATTCTTAATTTCAGTCTTAGTATCTTTCTGAATCTTGATACCAATATGTGCATCGGTCCATATCTCAATATTATTTATAAAACAAAGATGAAGAATTCTACAATCAAGATATTTTCTATCCAAATTTGTATTCCTATCAATAAGATATCCTTTTTCTAGATAATCATTACTAGGTATACTTACCAATACATAAAATGATTCAGGTTTCGATATATTGAAATGAGATGGAATTTCTTGGTCCCCGTTTCTTTCTAATGTTGATCCAGAAATGTATAAATTAGGAAGGTTTATGTATTTATATGAGAAAAGATTATATCTGTAATGTTTTTTCCATTTGTCTTTTTGACTCATAAATGAATTTGCTGCATAGTCATTTTTTTTCATGGAAGAAAGAAATTGGTATTTTTGATATAAATCCAATTGGTTTGATTCCTTGTTTTGAATCATACGATGTTTATTGATTCTATTTCGCCATTCTTTAGGTACTAATGAAGACCTTTTTTTTTGAGATAAATCGTATTGATAATGACTTTTTAACCAATTTTTCCATTCGTTAATTACATACGTATGAATTTTATTATGTGAGTTAAATATTCCATGTATCATACAATAGTCTTTTAAATTATCCTTAAAAAAAGGATAGCTCCCTTGATATTTAAGTACAGGTCTCAATTGATACTTATTAAGTAATTGGTTTTGTGATATTTTGTAAAAAACATATGCTTGGGACAGGGAAGATAAGTTCCAATAAGTATTGGAATTTTGATTGCTATTCGTAGCATTATCAGTATTTGAAAACGATTTGAATTCTTTTATAGTCAAAAGAAAATTCATTGTATTTTGATTTTTTTCATCAATTCCTTCTTGTTCTTGATTTATTTCATTGTTGTAAATGGATTTATTAAAGATCTTTTTTGTTGATTCAAAGAAAAGTTGTGCATTTATCTTAGAAATCTTAGAAACGGTAATGGTACATAGCAAAATATCTATGTATATTTTTTCAATGAATGATTTTATAATGAATGATTTTATCAAGTAGTGTGATTTACGCATTAATCGGATATTTTTCCTTTTTAATATTTTCAAAATATGTTTCTGTGATCCCGATCCTTTATTATCAGAAATTAGAACTATTTCTTTTTTTTTCTTGTCTTTTGCGGTTTGTTCAATTTGATTCCTGATTTTGATTGTCTTATCAGAAAGATCTTTCATTCTTTTTTCTATTAGTGAATAATTGAACCAATTCATCGTTCGATTTAGAACGGACGATTCGTGAAGAATCTTATTATTTCTTTTGAAATCTTTTTTGTTTTCGTTCGGTTCATATACTTTTTTTTTCCTTAATTCAAATAATAAAATTGGATTTACTTTCTCCAGTTTTTTCATTATTAGTTTGATAATTTGAACGACCCCTTTTGTTTTTTCTTTTCTGATTTTTAGAAAGGTTTTTATTTTTTTTTTTAAAGATTTGAAAACTTGTGAAAATTTCTTTTTCACCTTTTTCTTTCTTTTTTGGAGTTCTTTATAAATAGGTTCAAAAAAAAAAGGTCGTTTTCGGGGAGAACCAAAGGGAGCTTCCGCTTCCATTCCCCAGACTGTTAAAAAACAAAAATTTCTTTTTTTCTCTTTTTTTTTCATTAGATCTCTATGATGAGATTGTGCCTTAGATTTTCTCCAAGGTTTTAGACAGAAAGGATATAGAATCTTTATCTGAATACCATCTATTAACCAATCTTGGGGAAATTCTGTTTCTGATAATTGAACACCATTATAGGTGCATTTAATATGGATTTCTCTATTCCATTCCTTAAAATCCTCGTTCCACTCGGGAATTTGGAATAATAACATACGGAAAAGGTTTTTGGCTATTATTAATGAAGGCAATATAATGTATTTTCTAAGAAAAGATTGGGTTATTAACATCAAACTTCTTATTACTTGAGTAAATATAAAAGTATCCCAAGCTTCTGATATTTCTATCTGTTCATTTTTATATCTTTTTTCCTCTTTCTCCTTTTCTTCTTTTTTATCGTCATTTTCAAAATAGGAAATTTTTAATTCTGATTCTTGTTCTCTGCCCATCCAATTCCTAAAAATTAGATTCTTCTTTTCAAGAATTAGATTCTTCATTTCGTTGATAGTAAAAAACGAAAAAAAAGACATTTTGTCTAGACGATCCAAAAAAAGTGGGGAATGTACATTTACTTGAAAGAGGTCCCAAATAACTGTTTTACGTCTTTGAGCGCGCATGGATCCTTTGATTAGATTGCGACGAAAATCCGATTGTTGTGAGTAACGTATCAAAGCCACCTCTCCCTCTTCCATTTGATCATCTTTTTTATCATTTTTACTAGTATTATGAATACTAGAAATAGAATTGGTATTCTGATCATTATCGTTATAAATTACCACAAGTTTGGCTCTTCTTGAATTAATCTCATGATCGTCTTCCTCCAATTCTTCTTCATTTTCTTCTTCCTCTTCTTCCAAATTCTCGGTTAATTTGTATGACCATCGAGAAACCTTTTTACTTACTTCTTCTATTCTAATTCCAATAGATTTTTTTTTCATTGTTTTTTGATCTTTTGTATGTGTTGTAATTACATCAAATACAAATTGCAAATATTTTGCTTGACTTTCTGAATCAATTCCTTTTTCTTCTTTATAATTCAAAAATGATTGACGGTGGAGTTCTACGGAATCATTAATAAGTAGATCATGAATCTTATTTATAAA